TTTGTCTGATTCGCGAGGAAGGGTCCCGTTGAATTCTTAATGATCATGATCAGAATATTTTGGTCGTATAAATGACAACAAATAGATCACTTTTTCCGATGATTTTTTTGAAAAATGAACTCAATTTCAATTAATTGATTCATAGCATCTGCTCTTCGATAGTATCTATCGATACTTTCAAGGTTAGAAGAAAAAAAAGGAATCACTCAATTGGATGACACAATATATATTTAATATTTCTTTTTTTTTCTGTCGACCAGATATCAATCAAACCTTTTCTAGACTAGTCTAACCTTACTCGATTTATTTTAGTATTTCATCAAAGTTTGAAATTATTTTATAAGTTTATCGCCTTGATTCTATTTTATCAAAAAAAATCGGTAAGGATTCCTTCTCTTTTTTTTGGTTGTCCATTACTTAGTATATTATCCTTATTTCGACTTATTTTATACTTATTATATTATCCTTATTACTTATTCTATTGTAAGTAAATCGAAAAAATAAAGGGTTCTGAAAAATCTGGAAAAATCGAAACTAAGAATAGAAATCTTTGACGAACGGGTCCCGGAATTGTTATTATTTCGACACAAGAAAAGGGTGTGTAAAATTCCTTTTCTTGTGTCGAAGGCTAGAAAGACGAAGAATACTCCCTGTAATTATTTGTTCCCCTCATTTATCCTTCCTTTCTATTCTCCACTTACTTATCTTATGTTTAGTATCTACTCAAATTGAATTTAGAAAACAAAACCTATTCTGTAACATTTAAATCTGATACTGACAATAGGAATATAATTACACCCCCCCAATTTAGTCCAATTTAGATTGAAAAAAGAAAAAAAGAGGTAAAGACAAATAGTCTTCTTCACAATATACATATTTTGTTTTGAATGCGGTAAAAGCAATTCCTAGAGAAAGAATAGAAACAAGCAAAAGACTTTTCATCCTTTTTTTCATTATACCTAACCTAATTGCCAGGAAGAATTTGTTCTTTTTTACAAATTTGATGTTGATAAATCCACAGATCTAGAAATTCATTTCGGACACTTGAACCTTCTCAAACTGTTTCTTTTTAAGAACCAAAAAGATTTGTGCAAAAACAATAGATGCCAAAAAGAACAAAAGACCTTGGACGCGTAATGGGTCTTGAAGTACTATTTCTGCATCCCCCTGACCAAATCCACCCACATTAGGATTAATTGTTAATGGTTGATCGAGTTTGATAGATTCACCCTCTGAAACAAGAAGTTCTGGTCCTGGGGGGATAATATCAACCACTTGATGTCCATCCAAGGCATCCGTTATGGTTATTTCGTACCCCCCTTTTTCTTTTCGTATGATTTTGCTTACTATACCTGTTGCCGTAGCATTATAAACAGTATTGTTACTTTTGTTCCCGTCGGGATAAATCTGGCCCCTTCCCCTGTTTCCGCCTACGTATATGGGATATTTTAAGAAATGAACATCCTTATTACTAGCAGGGTCTGGGGAAAGAATAGGAAAGGTGATTTCACTATATTTTTTACCAGGAACAGGACCTATCACAAGAATATTTTTCTTAGTGGGGCGGTAGTTCTGAAAAGACAGATTGCCTATCTTTTCTTTCATCTCGGGCGAAATACGATCAGGCGGGGCTAACTCAAACCCCTCTGGTAAAATAAGAACAGCACCCACATTCAAAGCCCCTTTCTTACCATTAGCAAGAACTTGTTTCAGTTGCATATCATAAGGAATTCGAACAACCGCTTCAAATACAGTATCAGGAAGTACCGCTTGTGGAACCTCAATATCCACGGGTTTATTCGCTAAATGGCAATTGGCACATACAATACGCCCAGTTGCTTCTCGTGGATTTTCATACCCCTGCTGCGCAAAAATGGGATATGCATTTGAAATGGAAGCCCCGGTTATTATATAGATCATGAGCGATACGGAAATGGATCGAGTAATCTCCTCCTTTATCCAAGAAAAAGTATTTCTAGTTTGCATGGTCCAATCATTGATCCCGAAAATTTCTACAATAAAATTAGGTAGGTCACTAGTATAGTTCCCTAGCCACGATTCTGCTATTTACTTTTACTGAAAACTGAAAAAAAAATGACTGAAACAGAGGAGAAATTGTATTCTCCTGATGGGTAGAAAGAGTAAAGTAAGTACGACTTTGCATGCTTTGCTTATCTCGAAAGTAAGAAAGATTATAATTGAATCCGTGAATCATTTTTCAGTCATTCATTGAATGATAAATAACTACAAGTGACGGAGATACACGATTTAAATAACGAAAGATCCAATATTTTAAAATTGTATCTAGAATGACTGGAAAAGTAGAAACAAGACCAGATATAATTTGATCATTATGAGCAAATCCAAAATCTTTGTATATAGAGCCAATCATTAGTTCCCAACCGTGGGGCGAATGAAATCCTATACATAAATCTGTTAATAAAAGAATAGAAAAAGCTTTTATTGTGTCGCTTAAATTATATAGGAATTCTTGAACCCAAGAGTTAAGAATAAGAAGTTCTTCATTCCCCAAAATAGAATAACCACTTAGAATAACGAAACAGATTAGATTGGTCGAGAAGTGCAAAATCGTATGGATATGATCCTCATTGTGCAGCTTGATCAATTGGATCGTTTCTTTTTGGATTCCTATACGAAGCTTTTGTAGATGTGTTTCCGGGTATTCTTTTATCATTTCGTCCAACAGGAAGAGTTCCTCTACTTCTATGAATTGTTCTAGAATACTCTTTTCTTGAATATCATTCAAAAAAGTTTCGGATTGCCTAGTATCCCACCAATTAGTAATCCAAGATTTCAGACTTTTATTAAATGAGAGAGAGATCCACCAGGGCAAAAATACTATAGATGCAAGATATAGAAGGGGAGTGAATGCTTTCTTTTTTGCCATTTTTTCATCCGTGAGTTGTTAATGAACCCACCTCATTCGTTGACTTTATGTGATCTAATCTTTCTATCAAGCATGCCTTTCATTATATTATAAAGTAGGGGCCCATGAATCTATTCTCTGTTTTTTTTTGATTCAGTGCTTAGCCCTTGAATCTAATTGAATCTAAAAAGAATACAGAATATAGAAAATAAGAATCCACTTTGAATTCGAATGAAATATATATTATTGTTATATTGATATTGTTTTTGTTTCCATATATCTCAATTGATCAAATTAGAAGCAATTGCCCTCTAACTGCCCGAAAGAACCGCTTCAAATAATAAAGAGTGTTCTATTCAGATTTTGAGACGAAGGAGCGCCCTGTCTATATCAAGATCGCAATCAAATATGTCGAAAATTTTCGCGGGTTATCTAAACTATATAGAGTCTAGAGTCCAGCAATAATTGAAAAAAAAAAATTAGGAAAAATATTATGCTGATCAAAAATGAGTGACAAAAAAAGACAGAAAAGTTATCATTACGTTTATCATTATGTTATAAGAAAGAAATCCACTTGTTTAGTTCTTTAGTTCTTAAGGAGCACAAAAGAAAGGATAAAAGGGGAGGGGCCGATTGAGAAAAGAAAAGTAGAGCAAATTTACAAGATATGATCTATCTGTATCTAACGTATCAACTCCAAATATTGCAAATAAAAAGCGAAAGTCTTTATTTCGAAATACTTTGATATATGAGATGAATCCTTCAGTCGATTTCTTGCTTATTTTGTTACTGAATTAAGTTGAGCGGTTTTACATTTCCAGACGCATAAAAAACTATTTTTGTGGACAAAAAATAGTTTTTTTATGTTATGACTCTTCCGTATACGTCCGCTTTGGTTTAAATGGGCATTCTGAAGAAACTTCAGTTTAGTTCTGCTATAGAAAAAAGAGGATTCTTGGATTGAGCTTTTTCCTCCCGGCGAGAAAGCTTTTATTCTGCAATTCATTTCAATTCAATCGGTACACGCAAAAAATAGGCCAATTCAGCAGCTTTTTGTTCAATTTCGCGCGGAGTCAAATTCTCATCAGTACGAGTCAAGGGAACGGCCCCCTGGCCTCTGATTTCCATATAAAGGACACGACGAGCATAAATACCCTCTTTAACTTCTATTCTGATCGACTGAATATCTTTCATAAGGAATCGTAGAAAGATGCGACGATTTTTTCCAGGAAAACCCCAACGAAAAATACATACTATTCCCTCCTTTCTATCGAATCGATCATAACCACTGCCTACATTCCAAAAAATTGTGCACCACAAATAGGAACTAATAAAGAGGCCTGCGATCCCATAGAAAGACATCACGATTCCTTGTGGAAAAAAAACTATTTGCTGAGACGGAAATAAAGATATCAAATTCCTACCAAGATAACTAGAAGTTCCAACTAATAAAAACCCTAATGAACCAAAAAAAAGGATAAAGGCCCAGCAGAAATTGCTTGTTTTTCGAGATCCCACTATAAATTCTATCCATATAGATTCTGATCGCCAACTCATACATACTAGATCCAGTTGCATTTTATTCGAATTGAGAGAATAACCAAAAAAATTCGACTTTACTTTTTTTGTTTCCGAAGTAACTCTCATCAACTAGTACTATTTTGATATGAACTTTTAGAAGGAATTCATCAAATTGCTTCGATCTAAAATCATCCCCTTTATATGATCGCCTATACGGATCTACTAGATATATAGACTTTAATTTCATACATCCGTTCGGTACCGATCCACTTGCTATAATTCATTTAACCCTATACCATGTTTACGTATGCATAAGAGGTGCTTTTTCATTTATGTTCGGTTCGGGTAAGCCGGATGTTATACAATATTCTACTAAATAGGTATCCATGACATCTAAGTCTTGAAAAAAAATAGATAAGATTTGGTCTTGGCCCCATCGAATCTAAAAAATCTTAGTTTTTTGAACATACAAAGATAAAGAAGCCATTGCAATTGCCGGAAATACTAGGCCTACTAAAGGCACAAAAATAGAGGGAAAACTGCTGAAAGTTGTCATAAAATGGGTACCTCAATTTAATATTTGTACCTGTTATATTGTTTAGTTAGAAATATATCTTATAACGATTATATTATAATTCGTATATTATACTAATTATATCTAAATACTAAGTATATCTAAGCGAGTCTATATATCTAATAGATATCTAATAAGTGCAAGGAATGTAGAATTAAATAAAAGGACTTGCCCATCTTTTTAAATCAAATAAAATAGGTGTATATGATAAGATAATCCACTTTCTTTATTATCTTACTTTATTCTTACTTTTCTTATTATTCTATTGTTCTTGTCTTCTAATTTGAATTTTTGAATTTAATAAAGAAAGAGTTTATTACAAATTGTCGAAAGATTCGATTCGTTAGAATCCGATCCAAGAACAGGGATTATTAGTAAAAATAGAATTTTCGGGAGATATAGAAAGATGCAAAACTCTCTATTTCTATTCTATTTTTTCTCTATTTAAATTATATATACATACGCAATAGAGGAAGATAAAATTCGTTTTATTTGTCTCTCCAAATTCGAATTTCATTTCACAGAAGGAAAAATTCGCTTTTTATCTTGTTGCTAGAGGTTTACTCATTAGTCGGATAATAATAATTATCCACATAATTTGTTTTTCGACAATTCCTTTTTTTGTCACAAAGTCAAAGCCCATTACGCGGGCTTTGACTTTGATTCTGATAAACTAACTAACTACCTTTTCACTACAAATAAAAAAATTTAACTTAAGACTCTACTTGATTGAATTTTGATTCAAAGGAAAAAAACCGTGGAGCTGAACTAACTCACTCAGAACACCTTTTAAAGGATTACGTGGTACGATTGGATCGAATAAACCCTTATGGAATAAATATTCAGCCGCCTGTGAACCTTCCGGTATTGTTTTATTCAATGTTTGCTCAATTACTCTTTTACCCGCAAATGCAATATAGGCATTGGGTTCAGCAATAATGATATCCCCCAACATACCAAAACTCGCGGTCACTCCACCAGTAGTAGGAGATGTAAGAATTGATACATAAAATAACTTTTTATTTGATTGATAATCATATAAAGCGGAAGATATTTTAGCCATTTGCATCAAGCTCAAACTTCCTTCTTGCATGCGTGCTCCTCCGGAAGCACACACTAGAATAAGAGGTAAAAAATTATTGGTAGCATATTCGATCAAACGGGTGATTTTCTCGCCTACTACGGATCCCATACTCCCCCCCATAAACTGAAAATCCATAACCCCGATTGCTATAGGAATACCGTTTAGTTGACCCGTGCCTGTTTGAATAGCCTCAGTTAATCCTGTCTTTCTTTGATAAAAATCAATACGATCTTTATAAAGCTCTTCTTCAGACTGAAATTCAATGGGATCCAGAGAGATCATGTCTTCATCCATAGGACCCCAAGTGCCTGGATCAATCGAAAGTTCGATTCTATCTGAACTCCTCATTTTCAAATGATATCCACATTGTTCACAAATATTCATTTTTGAATTAAGCGATTTCTTATAATTTACTCCATAACAATTTTCGCATTCGCATTGAACCCACAAATCCTTGTCCTTGTATAAATCGAGATCATTAGAACTTTCTTTTAGAGTTAAATCATTACCATTTTCACGAGTTATTATATCGAAATTCTTGCCTTCACTACTATTTCCACCTTCGCCGCAAATGTAATTATAAATATAATTATCATTCGAATTGTCACTACCACTTAAAATGGAACTATCAATACAGATTTGAGAACGAAGATAAGAGTCAATACAACTATTAATGTGATTATTCCAACCATAGTTAGTATCATTATCATACAAGTTAAAATGATAGTGGGGCTCATCATTTTTCGATCCATTATTCATATAACTAGAATTATGATAACTATAAAAAAAACTTTCTAGTTCACTCAAAAAAGAATGATCATTGTTAAGCTCAAAAATTTGATTTTCACTATCAAAATATATGGAATAACGGTCCTGATTACTATCCCTAATTAAAAAGGTGTCATCAGAAATGAAATTCCGAATGTCTTTGACGTCAACTAAATGATCAACCTTACTGTAATAACTAGAGCTGTCACTACAATCATGAATGTTTTTATCCGTATCATTTCTAGTCGGGTCTTCGTTTCCAGTAGTATTTTCAACAGGACCAAGGCGGCTATCCATTGATTTACTTAGCCCACATCTGTATTCTAATTCTCCCTTAGACAAGATCAAATTGAACCATGATTTTTCCATAGAGCTTTCTTGCCTCTATTTCCATGAAAGTACAGTAGATGAATAGTCATTCGATGAAAAATCAATTGAATATTTTATTTCCTATCAGAATACGCATACTAGATACAATCACTAGGGTTATTAACGAACAATGAGTGAATATTGAAAGAAACGATTCTCTTTTGTGAGAACCTAGAGTAGCAGTTCATTATATATGATAGAGCTCTTTTTTCTTTTGAATTAGAAATATCAATTTTCAATTAGAAATAGTGATTTCCCCATGTTGTGTAAAATCCGCACTGAAAAAATTGAAAAAAG